AGTGATGGTGAATTGTATGAAGAAAGGGTTTTCAAAAATTTTGACGAATCTAGGGAGGTGCTTGTTTAAGGGTAATGAATTCCTTAAAGTGATAGCGTTCAATTAAAAAGGGTCGATGGGTGTGATATTTACTTAAATGGGTAATGTTATTACCTGTTTTTGAGTTGGATTCATAATGTGCTTCGTATTGTTCTTGTTTTTGGGGTTTGGCAAGAATATATAATACGTTGTGCAGGGGATCTAACGGGGGGTAGGGGGGTTTGTCGACTTAAAAGATCATGTTCTTGCTATCGCGCGTGCGCACATGGGTGTGTGTGTGTGCACATGGGTGTGTGCGCACGTGGGTGTGTGTGTGTGTGCGCACATGGGTGTGTGTGTGCGCACATGGGTGTGTGTGTGCGCACATGGGTGTGTGTGTGCGCACATGGGTGTGTGTGCACCCCGGGGAATACCTTAGTAGTATGTCCTGAAACCATGAATCCTATAGTCCTCAACTGCTTCACAACAATGAGATACAAGAACCATGTACTGTTAAACAACTTTTATGTCCTTGCTTCATTGACTTCATGTCCTGCTACCTCATTATGCTGGTGGGGAAGGTACATTAAGAAGTCCAGCTTGACAATATGCTCCTGAACCCCGGCCTTCCCACGGCCATAGCTGAGTCCAAGCATACCCCAAAAAAAAATCTTACTAAAGGCATGACAGAACAGTTATGCCGCGGCATGGGCTGATTAGACATTAATCCATCGTGATGTCTTATTTAAGGGGAACGTGTGGGCGATTATGGGGTCCATGGCCCTGAAGCAAGAACCAGATGCCGTTTACGACCCAAGTTAGAAACCCCCAAGTTAAATGGGCCTGGGACAAGAAGAGGGACACGTATCGGGCGGGTTGCTGGTTTCACGGAGGTAGGTAGATCAAGGGACACCCTTTGGTTTTGGATAGTCGTGTTGTCGAGAAATTATGAAGATTAATGGTGTATGTACGATCAATAAATAGTATGTACTATAGTTGATTAATCAATAATATTATTCTAGATTAGACGTATGGAATGTAATTGGAATGTTGATGGTATATATTTAATGTCGTTAATACATTAATGCTATGTCCTTGCTTAATATTCATGTGGAAGTAATATTAATGTACTATTATACATGTATGTACTATATAATGATGAGGTAATAAAATATATGCACGAATAACATAGTGGCAAGGAATAGTTTAAATAGAATTTCAGCTTTGGGTGTTGAAGGTGGGGTTTAAATACCTTTTCCTTGAAGTCTATGGGGAGAGTTTATTCCCATCTCTGGTTTACAAGACCAGAATAATAAGTATACTACATGGACTCTTCATTTTAGTAGATGGTTTTCTATAATGCTAATTAGGGGTATGAGGACTAGTAGAATTAGGAAATATAGGACGGATGCTAGTTGGCCGATGATAACATAGGGGTGTTCAACTGGTTGGCCTCCAATTCATGTTAATGTAAGTAAGACTGCGACGAGTAATCAGAATAAGCATTGACTGAGGGGGCGGAATATCATGCTTCGTTGTTTGGATGTGTGGAGTATTGGGATAATAGCTAGAACTAGAATTGAGAATACTAGCGCTAGTACTCCACCAAGTTTGTTTGGGATTGAACGAAGGATAGCGTAGGCGAAAAGGAAATATCATTCTGGTTTGATATGTGGGGGAGTGTTAAGAGGGTTTGCTGGTATATAGTTGTCGGGGTCTCCTAGGAGGTCTGGGAAAAATAGGACTAATGTTGATAAGGCAGTAAGTATAGTTAGGAACCCTAGGACATCTTTGATGGTGTAGTAGGGATGAAATGGAATAAGGTCGGGGTCTGATGGGATGCCTGTGGGATTGTTGGATCCTGTTTCGTGGAGAAATAGAAGGTGTACTATTACTAGGGCTGCTACTAGGAAGGGGAGAAGAAAGTGGAAGGCGAAAAATCGGGTTAGGGTGGCTTTGTCTACAGAGAAACCTCCTCAGATTCATTGGACAAGGTCTGTTCCGATGTAGGGAATAGCAGAGAGGAGGTTAGTAATGACTGTAGCCCCTCAGAAGGATATTTGTCCTCAGGGTAATACGTAACCTATGAATGCTGTTGCTATAACTGCAAAGAGGAGAAGAATTCCAATATTTCATGTCTCTAAGAATAGGTAGGATCCGTAGTAAAGTCCTCGTCCTACATGCAGGTAGAGGCAGATGAAGAATATGGAGGCTCCGTTGGCGTGTAGGTAGCGGAGGACTCAGCCATAGTTGACGTCTCGACAGATATGGGTTACAGAATTGAAGGCTGTGGCAGTATCAGATGTATAATGTATAGCTAGGAATAATCCTGTTAGGATTTGAACGCCTAAGCAAATTCCTAAAAGGGAACCAAAGTTTCATCATGAGGAGAGACTGGAAGGGGCAGGGAGGTCTACGAGGGAACTGTTGATAATTTTTAGAAGGGGGTGGGTTTTTCGGATGTTGGTCATTATTGTTCTTATAGTTGAAATACAACGGTGGCTTTTCATGCCATTGGTCATGGACGGAGCCATGTAGGAATAATGACAGTTTATGTTGTATTTATTTTAAGTATTATTTTTGTGTTGAGCTTTGTTGGGGTATCTTCAAAGCCTTCCCCTATTTATGGGGGGTTGGGATTGATTGTGGGAGGGGGAATGGGATGTGGGATTGTGATGAATTTTAATGGGTCGTTTTTAGGGTTAATGGTGTTTCTTATTTATTTGGGTGGAATGTTGGTAGTATTTGGATATACTACGGCAATGGCTACGGAGCAATACCCGGAGGTTTGAGTTTCTAATAAAACGTTGTTGGGGAGTTTTGTGGTGGGAACTTTTATGGAGTTTGTGTTGGTTTTTGTTGTGTGTAAGGATATAGGGTTAGAGGCGGTTTTTGAGTTTAGTGGATTGGGAGATTGGGTTGTTTGTGATATGGGGGAGACAGGGTCTGTTGGGAAGGAGGCAATGGGTGTTGGGAGTTTATATAGTTATGGAGTGTGGTTAGTAGTGGTTACAGGATGATCTTTGTTTGTTGCTGTTATAGTAATTATGGAGGTTACGCGTGGAGGTTAAGTATTGTCAGGGCTAAAGAAAAAGTGATTAGGAAGGATAGGAAGTATAGTTTGATTAGTCCTTTTTGGGATGATACTAGGTTTGAGGTTTTTAATTGAATGATAGAGATTGATTTTGGTAGAAGAATTTCAAGTCAGGCGAGGTCGAGTAGTAGGGATGCGGATTTTTGGCTGATAGTTAGATTTGTTGTTGGAGGGAATCGATGTATGATGGTTGGGAAATAACCTAGAAGGTTTGAGAATTTGAATAGGTGGGAGGGGGTTTTGAATTTTAGGTTAAGTGTTGCTAGGTTGAGTTCTAGGGCCAGGATAAATCCAATTAGGGTAATAGCTAGTGCGGTGAGTTTAAGGTATGAAGGTATTGTTATTGGGGGAATTGTTATTGGGGGAATATTTTTTGAGATTAGGAATCCAGCAAAAATGCTTCCAATTAGGAGGCGTTTAATAGCGTTGAGCAGGAGGGGGTTATTTTCGTTAATTAGAATGAGAGTGGGAAGGCGGGGTTGTCCTAGGAGGGCAAAAAAGATGATTCGAGTACTGTATACGGCTGTGAGGGTAGTGGCGATTAGGGTTATGAGGAGGGCTCAGGCGTTGGTGTAGGAGATATTAGCTGTTTCAATAATTAGGTCTTTGGAGTAGAATCCTGTAAGAAAAGGGGTGCCTGTGAGTGCTAGGCTACCTACTGTTATTGCTGTTGTGGTGTAGGGTATAGTTTTGAATAGCCCTCCTATTTTTCGGATGTCTTGTTCGTCGTTGAGGCTGTGGATGATTGATCCGGAGCATATAAAAAGTATAGCTTTGAAGAAAGCGTGGGTACAGATATGTAAGAATGCTAGATGTGGCTGGTTGATTCCGATTGTTACTATTATTAGGCCTAGTTGGCTTGAGGTGGAGAATGCGATAATTTTTTTGATATCATTTTGGGTTAGTGCACATATTGCTGTAAATAGCGTTGTGATAGCTCCTAGGCATAGGGTTGTTGTTTGGATTGTGCTATTGTTTTCTATTAGGGGGTGAAATCGGATTAGTAGAAATACACCGGCTACAACTATTGTGCTAGAGTGGAGTAGGGCTGAGACGGGAGTTGGGCCCTCTATAGCTGAGGGAAGTCAGGGGTGGAGGCCAAATTGGGCTGATTTTCCTGCTGCGGCGAGAAGAAGACCTGTTAGGGGTAGAAGGGGAGTGGATGGATTGAGAAGGAAGATTTGTTGGATTTCTCATGTATTAGAGTTGATAAGAAATCATGCTATAGATAGAATGAAACCGATGTCTCCAATTCGGTTGTAGAGGATTGCTTGTAGGGCTGCTGTGTTAGCGTCTGCTCGGCCATATCATCAGCCAATAAGGAGAAAAGATATAATTCCTACTCCTTCTCAGCCGATAAAGAGTTGAAAGAGATTGTTGGCTGTGACTAGAATTAGCATAGTGATTAGAAATATTAGGAGATATTTGAAGAATCGGTTAATGTTTGGGTCTGAGTGTATGTATCATATTGAGAATTCTAGGATCGATCAGGTTACGAATAATGCAACAGGTACAAATAATATTGAGAAAAAGTCTAGTTTGAAACTGAGGGACAGTTTTAGGGTATGAAGGGTAATTCAGTGTCAGTTGGAGATTATTGCTTCTTGTCCGGAGCAGATGAATATAGTAGTGGGGATTATGCTGATAAAGAAAGAGTAGGATACTGTAGTTTTTACTTGGTAGGGAAATTTAGGATTATTTTGGGAGGTTAATATTGTTATTAAGATGGGTAAGACTAGGATAGTTAGGGTTACAGTTATAGTAGGATAAAATAGGTTTATTACTTTTATTTGGAGTTGCACCAATTTTTTGGTTCCTAAGACCAACGGATAACTTCTATCCTTTAAAAGTGCGGAGAAGCCATGTTGTTAAACATGGGGGCATAGAGTTAGCAGTTCTTGCATACTTTTCCGGTAAGTAAGAAGGTTCATTTTCTATTGTCAGATTCACAATCTAATGTTTTTCTTAAACTATACTTACAGTAGGGGGTGCCTAGAATAATTTTGGGATTTATAGAGAGTAATAGGAGGGGAAGGATATGTATGGTTATAAGAGTATTTTCTCGTGTATAGGAAGGCAGGATATTATTAATGTGGGGGGTGTGAATGCCTCGTTGGGTTGTAATTAGCATATAGAGAGAGTATAAGGCTGTAATAATAATATTTAGTCCTAAGAGGATTAGGGAAAGGTTAGATCAAGAGAATATTGATATCACTACAAATAATTCTCCGATTAGATTAATGGTAGGGGGTAAAGCTAGGTTAGTCAGGCTTGCTAGTAGTCATCAAGTTGCTATTAGGGGTAAGAGGGTTTGTAGGCCTCGGGCTAGGATTATTGTTCGGCTATGAATTCGTTCGTAGTTTGAGTTGGCTAGACAGAATAATATGGAGGAGGTTAGGCCATGTGCAATTATTAATGCTGTAGCTCCTATAAAGCTTCAGGGGGTTTGGATAAGGACGGCTACAATGACTAAGGCTATATGGCTTACTGAGGAGTAAGCGATGAGGGATTTAAGGTCTGTCTGGCGTAGACAGATGGAGCTAGTTATAATTATTCCTCATAGAGATAGCATTATAAAGGGATATGCTATGAATTCAGTAAGTGGGTCGAGCAAGATTGTGATACGTAATATGCCGTAACCACCTAGTTTTAGTAGAATTGCTGCAAGGACTATTGAGCCTGCAATGGGGGCCTCTACGTGGGCTTTAGGTAGTCATAGATGGAGTCCGTATAGGGGTATTTTTACTATAAAGGCTATTATGCATGCTAGTCATAGGAGGGAAGTGCTTCAGGAAGTGGGAAGGGGGGTTAGTCAGTGTTGGATTAAAAGGAAATTTAGTGAGCCTATAATGTTTTGTATATATACTAGTGCAGTTAATAGGGGGAGGGATCCTACTAGAGTGTAGAATAGGAAGTAGAGGCCTGCATTTAGGCGTTCTGCTTGGTTTCCTCAACGTGTGATAATAATTAAAGTTGGAAGGAGAGTTGCTTCAAATAGGATATAGAATATGATGAGTTCTGTGGCAGTGAAGGTTATGATTAGAAATACTTGGAGTGAAATTAGTATTGTAAGGTAGAGTTTTTTTCGGGTTGGGGTTTCGTTGGATAGGTGAAATTGGCTGGCGATGATTATTAGGGGGAGAAGTCATATTGTTAATATAAGTAGAGGGGTGGATAGGGCATCGGAGAAAAATATTGGAGATAAGTTGAGGCTGTTATCAATGAATTGGTTGATAAGGGGGAGTCATAAAATGCTAATTATTAGGCTGTGTATTGTAGTATTAATTCAAATTATTTTGGGTTTGGAGAGCCAAGTGAGGGGGATAAGTATGGTAGTGGGAATAATAATCTTTAGCATTGGAGGAGATTTAGGTTTTGGACATAGTCTGTTCCGTAAGTGGTAGATACTATTACTAGGAGGGAGAGTCCTAGTGCTGCCTCGCATGCAGCGAATACTAAAAGGATGATGGGTAATATGCTTGCTAGGGTTAGATGGGTATTTAAAATAATGATTGTTATTATTACAAATAGGGAGAGTATTATTCCTTCTAGGCATAGTAAAGAGGATATTATGTGAGAGCGATATATTAGCAGTCCTAGAAGGGAGATTGTGAATGCTAGAAATATGTTTATATAAATGAGTGACATTAGATAGCTATAAATTTTATTATAATCTAGTGAGTCGAAATCACTTATTTTGTTTAAACTAGCTATCGTTATTCAGATCATTCTAGTCCTTCTTGTAGTCATTCGTAGGCTAGGCTGGCTGCTAGGAGGGTAATTAGGATGAGGGCTATTGGTAATATAGTTTGGAGATTATTGGTTTGGGATGCTCATGGTAGGGGTAACAGAAGCGCGATCTCTAGGTCGAAGAGTAAGAATGTGATAGCTACAAGGAAAAATTTTATTGAGAAAGGGAGTCGTGCTGATCCTAGGGGGTCGAACCCGCATTCGTAAGGGCTGGCTTTTTCTGCGTAGGAGCTAGTTTGGGGGAGTCAGAATGCAATAGTGACAAGGAGGGAAGCTAAGATTGTGTTTGTTAGAAGGGTGATGGCTATATTAATTACTCTCTTCTGGATTGTACCAGAGCTAGCTGATTGGAAGTCAGATGTACTAATTAATACTAAGAGAGTAAGAGCCTCATCAATAGATAGATACATATAGGAATAGTCAGACGACGTCTACGAAGTGTCAGTATCAGGCAGCGGCTTCAAAGCCAAAATGGTGGCTAGATGTGAAGTGGAATTTTAATTGTCGTAAGAGACATACAATTAGGAAGGTGGATCCAATAATGACATGGAGGCCATGGAATCCGGTAGCCATAAAGAATGTGGAGCCATATACTCCATCTGAGATAGTAAAGGGGGTTTCATAATATTCTGATGCTTGTAGGAGGGTGAAATATAGTCCTAGGGCAATGGTGATGGATAAGGCTTGAATTATATGTTTGCGGTTTCCTTCTATGAGGCTGTGGTGGGCTCAGGTAATGGAGACTCCGGAGGCTAATAGTACTGATGTATTCAGAAGAGGAACGTCTAGTGGATTTAGGGGGGTAATACCTGCTGGAGGTCAATATCCACCTAGTTCGGGAGTTGGGGCAAGGCTTGAGTGATAGAAAGCTCAGAAGAAACCAGAGAAGAAAAATACTTCCGAGATAATAAATAAGATTATCCCATAGCGGAGACCTTTTTGGACCACTGGGGTGTGATGACCTTGGAAAGTTCCTTCCCGGATGATATCTCGTCATCATTGATATATAGTGAGTGTATTGGTTAATAGGCCTAAAGCTAAGAGGGTTATAGAGTTGAAGTGGAATCATATTACTAGGCCTGAGGTTAGTAGGAGGGCGGATAGAGCTCCTGTGAGTGGTCAGGGACTGGGATTAACTATATGATAGGCATGTGTTTGGTGGGTCATTAGGCGTTGTCATGTAGGTAGAGACTGACTAGTAGTGTGAAAACATAGGCTTGGATTAGGGCTACGGCGAATTCTAGAATTGTAAGTAGAACTAGAACTAAAAATGTTAGGAAGGCAGTAGCTGTACTGATGCTTATAAGGGCTAGTGTTGCTCCCCCGATAAGATGGATTAGTAGGTGACCAGCAGTAATATTGGCTGTTAGTCGAACGGCGAGAGCTATAGGTTGGATAAACAGACTAATTGTTTCAATAATAATTAGTATGGGAATTAGAGGTAGAGGGGTCCCTTGCGGAAGAAAATGTGCGAGGGAAGCTTTAGTTTTGTGGCGGAAGCCTAGGATTACAGTGCCTGCTCATAGGGGGATTGCTATTCCAAGGTTTATTGATAATTGTGTTGTTGGAGTGAATGAGTGTGGTAATAGTCCTAATAAGTTTGTTGAGCTAATGAATAGAATTAGGGATATTAGCATTAGGGCTCATGTTTGACCTTTGTGATTATGAATAGAGAGTATTTGTTTGGATGTTAAATAGATTAGTCATTGTTGGATAGCTACTAGTCGGTTGTTGATTAGTCGGTTAGTTGATGGAAATATTATAGTGGGAAATATAACAATTAAAATAACAATAGGAAGGCCTATTATCGTAGGGGTAATGAAAGAGGCGAATAAATTTTCGTTCATTTAGTTTCTCAAGGAGTTAAGGACTTGGCAGTCTTAGTTGCTTTAGGCTCTGGATTAGAATAGTACTGGTGGCTAGAAATTTTTAGTTGCATAATAATGAAAAGGGTAATGATAGTGGAGGTAATTGTAATAGATCATGTAGACGTGTCTAGTTGTGGCATGTCATTAAGGGGAGATTAGGCCTCCCAATCTCTAACTTAAAAGGTTAATGCTGAATTAGCTTCTTAATGATATTATGTTATAGATGCAGATCATTTCTCAAAGCAGTTTAGGGTTACTATTTCTAGAACGATAGGTATGAAGCTATGGTTGGAGCCGCAGATTTCGGAGCATTGCCCATAGTATAGACCAGGTCGACTTGATAAAAGTGTAGTTTGGTTAAGCCGTCCCGGGATTGCGTCTGTTTTTAGGCCTAGAGATGGGACGGCTCAGGAGTGGAGTACATCTTCGGAGGAAATGAGTATACGGACTGTTATTTCTATAGGGATAACTACTCGGTTGTCTACTTCTAGTAGGCGAAGGTCCCCTGATTTTAGGTCAGATGTGGGAATCATGTAGGAGTCAAAGCATAAGTCTGAGTAATCCGTATACTCGTAGCTTCAATATCATTGGTGGCCCATAGTTTTAATTGTTATGGATGGGTTATTAATTTCGTCTATTATATACAGGATTCGTAAGGATGGAAGGGCAATTGTAATTAAAATTACAGCAGGGAGGATAGTTCAGATTGTTTCTACTTCTTGGGCGTCTATTGTGCTTGTGTGGGTTAGGCGAGTTGTTAGTATAGAAGAAATGAGGTATAGGACTAGGGAACTAATTATGAATACGATTATTAGAGTGTGATCATGGAAATGTAATAATTCTTCTATAATGGGGGAGGTTGCGTCTTGAAATCCTAGTTGAAATGGATATGCCATAGAGATATACGGGGGTTTCACCTGTAATTTAACTTTGACAAAGTTATGTAATTTTTACTAATATCTCACTTGTAGAGAAAGACATAATGGTTATGGTGTTGGCTTGAAACCAATTAAAGGGGGTTCGATTCCTTCCTTTCTTATTTAGGGTTAACATATGTAGGTTCTTCAAATGTGTGATAGGGAGGAGGACATCCGTGAAGTCATTCAAGATTTGTGGTAGTTAATTCTGCAATTGAAACTTCTCGTTTGGCGGCGAATGCTTCTCATACTATAAAGACTATTAACATAACTGCTGTAAGGGAGATAAAAGAGCCTATAGAGGATACGGTGTTTCATGTAGTGTAGGCATCAGGGTAATCAGAATATCGTCGAGGTATGCCTGAGAGGCCTAGGAAGTGTTGTGGAAAGAAGGTTATGTTGACTCCCACAAATATCACTAGGAAGTGAATTTTTGCTCATACTGAGTTTAGAGTGTACCCTGTAAAAAGCGGGAATCAGTGTACAAATCCTCCTATGATGGCGAATACAGCTCCTATGGATAGGACATAGTGAAAATGGGCTACCACATAGTAGGTATCGTGTAAGACGATATCTAGTGATGAGTTGGCTAGAACAATTCCTGTTAGGCCTCCTACAGTAAATAGGAAAATAAAGCCAAGCGCTCAGAGCATGGCGGGGGATCATTTGATGTTTCCTCCATGTAAGGTAGCTAATCAGCTAAATACTTTTACCCCTGTAGGAATAGCAATGATCATAGTAGCTGATGTAAAGTATGCTCGTGTATCTACGTCTATTCCGACGGTAAATATATGATGGGCTCATACGATAAATCCTAAGAATCCAATAGATATTATAGCTCATACTATTCCTATGTAACCGAAGGGTTCTTTTTTGCCTGAATAGTAGGTTACGACATGGGAGATAATTCCAAATCCGGGGAGAATTAGGATATATACCTCAGGGTGGCCGAAGAATCAAAATAGATGTTGATACAGGATAGGATCTCCTCCTCCGGCTGGGTCAAAGAATGTAGTATTGAGATTTCGATCTGTTAATAGTATAGTAATGCCTGCTGCTAGGACAGGTAGGGATAGGAGTAATAGGACAGCTGTGATTAGGACGGATCAGACAAATAAAGGTGTTTGGTATTGGGATAAAGCGGGGGGTTTTATATTGATAATTGTAGTAATAAAATTAATAGCTCCGAGAATGGAAGAGACTCCTGCTAAGTGAAGTGAAAAGATTGCTAAATCAACGGAAGCTCCAGCATGTGCAAGGTTACCTGCTAGTGGAGGGTAGACTGTTCAGCCTGTACCAACTCCGGCTTCTACTGTGGAGGAAGCAAGTAATAGGAGGAAAGAAGGAGGTAATAGTCAGAAGCTTATGTTATTTATACGAGGGAAGGCCATATCAGGGGCTCCAATTATTAAGGGGACTAGTCAATTGCCGAAACCCCCAATTATGATAGGCATAACTATAAAGAAAATTATTACGAAGGCATGAGCTGTTACTACAACATTATAAATTTGGTCATCACCGAGTAGAGCTCCAGGTTGCCCGAGTTCAGCACGAATGAGAAGACTTAGTGCAGTTCCTACTATGCCGGCTCAGGCGCCGAATAGGAGGTATAAGGTGCCAATGTCTTTATGGTTTGTTGAAAATAATCAGCGGTAAATGAACATAGGTAATATGGCCGAGTAGGCATTAGACTGTAAATCTAAAGACAGGGGTTGATTCCTCTTGTTACCAAGCCCTGTGGTGTAAAGCACATTGAATTGCAAATTCAAAGGAGCAGCTTCAATCCTGCCCGGGCTTCTCCCGCCTTTTTTTCCCTAGACGGCGGGAGAAGTAGATTGAAGCCAGTTGTTTAGGGTGTTTAGCTGTTAACTAAAGTTTCGTGGGTTAAAAGCCCATCAATCTAGTAAGGGTTTAGCTTAAATAAAGTAGTTGATTTGCATTCAGCAGATGTAAGATAAAGTCTTGCAGCCCTTAGTATTAGGCAGGAGTTAAATAATTAATATTTGCTTAGAGCTTTGAAGGCTCTTGGTCTGGGCTAACCTAAACTCCTAGTGTAGAATTGTTATAATGGGGGTTAATGGAAGGATTATTGTTGAGATAATGATTAGAGGGGGGAGACAAATTGTTGGTTTGGTAGGTTTGAAGTGTCATTTGATTTTGGTAGGGTTTGTTGTGGGAAATATAGTTAGAGATGTTGCGTAAGTTAGGCGCATGTAGAAGTATAGGTTGAGAAGGGCTGTGATAGCTATGAGAGTGGGTAGGATGATGCTGTTGTTTTTTGTTAGTTCTTGAATAATTATTCATTTTGGTATAAAGCCTGTTAGGGGTGGAAGGCCTCCGAGAGATAGTAGGGTAGTTAATATGATAATGGTAATTAGGGGTGTGTTGTTTCATGTGTGAGATAATGATGATGTTGTGGTTGTTGCAGTTGTAATGAGGAGTATAAATATTGTGAGGGTTATTGTAATGTAAAGTGTAAGGTTGAGGAGGGTTAGGGTTGGGTTATAGGTTAGGATTGCTGTTATTCATCCTATGTGGGCAATAGAGGAATAAGCTATGATTTTGCGAAGTTGAGTTTGGTTAAGCCCTCCTCAGCCTCCAATTATTACGGATAAGAATGATAGGGCTAGGAGTAGGTCTGTATTAATGCTGGGAGAGATATTATATAGGATGGAGAGAGGGGCTAGTTTTTGTCAGGTCAAGAGGATAAGGCCTGATGATAAGGGAATACCTTGTGTGACTTCTGGAACTCAGAAGTGGAAGGGAGAGAGGCCTAGTTTTATAGTGAGGGATAGGGTTAGGATAATTGAAGCTGTTGGATTAGTTATGCTTGTAATTGTTCATTGTCCGGAGTGTAATAGATTGATGATAATGGCTAGGAGTAGTAGTATTGAGGCTGTAGCTTGGGTGAGGAAGTATTTGGTTGCTGCTTCTGTGGAGCGGGGATGGTGAGTTTTTATTAGTACAGGAATAATAGCTAGCATATTTATTTCGAAACCTATTCATACTGTTAGTCAGTGGGAGCTAGTTATTACGATTATTGTTCCTAGAATAATGGTGAATATGATTGTGGAGAAGACTATTGGGTTTATTAGTACGGGAAGGATATAAACCAACATTTTCGGGGTATGGGCCCGATAGCTTAATTTAGCTGACCTTACTTAGGATTTAGTGTAATGTGGTAGCACGAAGATTTTTGGATTCTTAAGGTTAGGTTCGAGTCCTATAGTCCTAGAAATAAGAGGATTTTAGCCTCTATGTTTTACTCTATCAAAGTAACTCTTTTATCAGACATATTTCTATGTTTGGGGTGGAATACCAGCTGTTATAATTGGTATGGCAACGTGTCATATGCATAAGGCTAGTGTTATGGGTAGGAAGTTTTTTCATAGTAAATGCATTAGTTGGTCATATCGGAAGCGTGGGTAGGATGCGCGGATTCATAGGAATGTTATTGTAAGTAGGAGGGTTTTGATTGCAAAGTTAATGATATATAGTTCAGGTATGGTGGGGTTGTTGTAGGCTCCTAGGAAGAGGATTGTTGTTAGAGCATTTATTATAATGATGTTGGCATACTCTGCTAGGAAGAATAGAGCGAAGGGTCCGCCTGCGTACTCGACGTTGAAGCCAGAGACTAATTCTGACTCTCCTTCTGTTAGGTCGAAGGGGGCACGATTGGTTTCTGCTAGGGTGGAGATGAATCATATTATTGCGAGGGGTCAGGAGGGGAGAATCAGTCAGATATGTTCTTGGGTGGTGATTAAAGTTGATAGTGAGTATGAGCCATTTATCAATAGAATAGATAGTAAGATAATTGCTAGTGTGACCTCATAGGAGATTGTTTGGGCGACAGCTCGTAAGGCTCCGATTAGAGCGTATTTTGAGTTTGAAGCCCATCCGGATCAGAGGATAGCGTATACTGCTAAGCTGGATATGGCGAGTATAAATAGTACACCAAGGTTTATGTTGATTAGTGGGTGGGGTATTGGTAGGGGGGTTCATATGGTTAAGGCTAGAGATAGGGCTAGAATGGGGGCAATAATAAATATGGAAATAGAGGATGCTAGCGGACGTAGGGGTTCTTTGGTAAATAGTTTTACAGCATCTGCAATGGGCTGTAGTAGTCCGTGAGGGCCTACGACGTTTGGCCCTTTGCGTAATTGTATGTAGCCTAGAATTTTCCGTTCTACTAGGGTTAAGAATGCTACTGCTAAAAGAACTGGAATAATTGTAGAGAGAAGGGAGATTAAGTACATTATGTTAAAGAGAGGATTTGAACCTCTGGTGGTAAAGGTTTAAGTTTTGGGGCCTTGTCTTTCTTGTCCTTTTTTACTAAGCCCTAATATCTAGGGAGGGTATGTCTGTAGCATACTAGATTAAGATTATATCATCTGTTAGGCTAGAAGGCGCTTAGGTTTAAGGGGGCCTTGTCTTTCTTGTCCTTTCGTACTGGGGAAGACACAAAATAGATAGAAACCGACCTGGATTACTCCGGTCTGAACTCAGATCACGTAGGACTTTAATCGTTGAACAAACGAACCGTTAATAGCTGCTGCACCATTAGGGTGTCCTGATCCAACATCGAGGTCGTAAACCCTATTGTCGATAAGAACTCTCAAATAGGATTGCGCTGTTATCCCTAGGGTAACTTGTTCCGTTGATCAAAAGTTTTGGATCAATTAATAGTATTGTGTTAACTGGTAAGTTTAGACTTATGATTACTCGGAGGTTGTTTTGTACTCCGAGGTCACCCCAACCTAAATTGTTAGCCTAATTGAAGAGTGTTTATTCCTTGTAGGTGATAATTATTGTTCTTAGGCTAATTAATTAAAGCTCCATAGGGTCTTCTCGTCTTATTGTTATATCCCCGCCTCTTCACGGGGAGGTCAATTTCACTGATTGGAAGCAAGAGACAGTTAAACCCTCGTGTGGCCGTTCATACAAGTCCCTAATTAGAGAACAAGTGATTATGCTACCTTTGCACGGTCAGGATACCGCGGCCGTTGAACGTGTGTCACTGGGCAGGCAGTGCCTCTAATACTTGGTATGCTAGAGGTGATGTTTTTGGTAAACAGGCGGGGTTTGTGTTTGCCGAGTTCCTTTTGCTTCTTTTAATCTTTCCCTGGGGCACTCCTGTGTTGGGCTAACGGGGGAAAAGGTAAAGGGCTTGTCATTTAGCTTGGCTTTACTGGTGTTAACTATCAGTGGGGGTTCGTTCTGATATACACTTGTGCGGGGAGAATAGAATTCTCGTTACTCATATTAACAGTGTTTCTTCTATGTTTATATAGAGTAGTCCAGTTTTGATACTAGGAGTTGGTGATTATTATTGGGATTAAGATGGTTTGAATTGTTGAGCTTGAACGCTTTCTTTATTGATGGCTGCTTTTAGGCCAACTATGGTTGATTTATTTCACTTACTCTCTAGTTAAGGTTGAATCCTATGTCTAAAAGGCTGTCCCCTTTTAGACTATCTTTTAAGTCTACAGTTGAATTAAGAAGTTTTTAGGTAGGCTTAAAGTTGAACTGAAGTTCTTTTCTGGACAACCAGCTATCACCAGGCTCGATAGGCTTGTCACCTCTATTCATAAGTCTTCTCACTATTTTGCCACATAGAGGAGTTTGCTCTGTAAAGCTGCTTATGAATAGCTCGTCTGGTTTCGGGGGGTTTAACTTAAGATCTCTTTGCTAAGTTGTTCTAGTTAAATCATTATGCAAAAGGTACAAGGGGTAATCTTTGCTATTTGGTGCTTTGGTAAATTCTTTCATCATTCCCTTACGGTACTTTCTCTATAGCGCCTTATTATAATTTCTATCTCCTATACTTTTAGTAGGTGAATAAATGTTTTGTTTTAATTGATGGTTGTAGTTATATTTTAGTCTTTTTGGGCTAGGTACAGCAGGGAGTATTCATTTTGTATGAGATCTTCTAGGTGTAAGCTAGATGCTTTGGGTTTAAGCTATACTTTGTATTGTCCAAGCGCACTTTCCAGTACGCTTACCTTGTTACGACTTGTCTCCTCTAGTACTTGTGGTAAGGATTAATAGGATTAAAGTTTGCCGTTGGTATTTGAGGAGGGTGACGGGCGGTGTGTGCGTGCTTCATGGCCTAATTCAGTTAAGCGCTCTATTCTTAGCTTACTGCTAAATCCGCCTTTGGTCCTTGATTTCACAGGGACTTTCGTGTAGAGGGTAACCTAGTAGTAGGAAATGTAGCCCATTTCTTCCCAACCCATAGGCTACACCTTGACCTAACGTTTTTATGTGTTATGATTGAGCTTACTATAATTCCTTTTCAGGGTTTGCTGAAGATGGCGGTATATAGGCTGAGTTGGCAAGGGTTGGTGAGGTTTATCGGGGTTTATCGATTACAGAACAGGCTCCTCTAGATGGATATGAAGCACCGCCAAGTCCTTTGAGTTTTAGGCTGTGGCTAGTAGTACTCTGGCGAAGGATTTTGTTATATGAATCCTTTAGGTTTAGGGCTGGGCATAGTGGGGTATCTAATCCCAGTTTGGGCCCCAGCTATCGTGTGGTCAGTTAGTTTAAAGTCACTTTCGTAGTGGATCTTACAGTAGCTGGGGCTTTTTACAGCGTAGCTAGAGTTTGACTTTAGTTGTTTAGGTTCTTAAACACGTTTTACGCCGTAAGTCTATTGATTAGGGTTAATCGTATGACCGCGGTGGCTGGCACGAAATTTACCAACCCTTGCAAGCATAACTTAGTCAAACTTTCGTTTATTGCTTAAATTTTGTCACTGCTGTTTCCCGTGGGGGTGTGGTTGAGCAAGGCGTTGTGAGCTACTTATAAGTGTGCTTGATGCCCGCTCCTTTTTATCATTATTGATTTGTAGGGCATCCTCACTGGGGCGCGGATACTTGCATGTGTAGTTTTGCTAGCAACCAATAGAAAGGCTGGGACCAAACCTGTATAGGTTGCTAGTTTGTAGAACTCATCTAGGCATTTTCAGTGCCTTGCTTTGTAAATTAAGCTACATTAAC